CGTGCGTACACGTACGTACACGTGCGTACACGTACGTACACGTGCGTACACGTACGTACACGTGCGTACACGTACGTACACGTACGTACACGTGYGTACACGTACGTACACGTGTGTACACGTACGTACACGTGTGTACACGTACGTACACGTACGTACACGTGTGTACACGTGTGTACACGTGCGTACGCGCGCAAGACATTAAGTTAACTTATACAAACCCCCCTTACCCCCCATAAACTCATGTCATCTGTTATTCACTTATTTATGTCCCGCCAAACCCCAAAAACAGGACTAAGTGCATACAATACTCACAAGCTTTATTTAAATTGTATACAAATGTATTGCTACTCTAGTTAACTTAACACAACGGTCTTACACGCATTTGGTCTCATAGTCTATCTATAGATAGCATTCCCTTTTTTCCCTCTCTCATATTTACTATGTATTTTATTTATTACGCACACTACAATTTCAGTATAAGTTAATGTAGCTTAATTAATAAAGCAAGGCACTGAAAATGCCAAGATGAGTCGCACGACTCCATAAACACAAAGGTTTGGTCCTAGCCTTCCTATTAGTTTTTAGTAGACTTACACATGCAAGTCTCCACGCCCCAGTGAGAATGCCCTTAAAATCATCAATGATCTAAAGGAGCAGGTATCAAGCACACTCTTAAGTAGCTCATAACACCTTGCTAAGCCACACCCCCACGGGATACAGCAGTGATAAAAATTAAGCCATAAACGAAAGTTTGACTAAGCCATACTAAAAAGGGTTGGTAAATTTCGTGCCAGCCACCGCGGTCATACGATTAACCCAAACTAATAGGCCTACGGCGTAAAGCGTGTTTAAGATACCTTTACACTAAAGTTAAAACTTAACTAAGCCGTAAAAAGCTACAGTTACCATAAAATAAACCACGAAAGTGACTTTATAATAGTCTGACTACACGATAGCTAAGACCCAAACTGGGATTAGATACCCCACTATGCTTAGCCCTAAACATAGATAATTTTACAACAAAATAATTCGCCAGAGGACTACTAGCAACAGCTTAAAACTCAAAGGACTTGGCGGTGCTTTATATCCCTCTAGAGGAGCCTGTTCTATAATCGATAAACCCCGATAAACCTCACCACCCTTTGCTAATTCAGTCTATATACCGCCATCTTCAGCAAACCCTCAAAAGGTAGAACAGTAAGCATAATCATTTTACATAAAAAAGTTAGGTCAAGGTGTAACTTATAGGGTGGGAAGAAATGGGCTACATTTTCTACCCAAGAATATTTCACGGATGTTTTTATGAAATTAAAAACTGAAGGAGGATTTAGTAGTAAATTAAGAATAGAGAGCTTAATTGAATAGGGCCATGAAGCACGCACACACCGCCCGTCACCCTCCTCAAGTAATAAGACACAACCATAACTATATTAATTTAACTAAAACACAAGAGGAGACAAGTCGTAACAAGGTAAGCATACCGGAAGGTGTGCTTGGGTTAATCAAAGTGTAGCTTAACTAAAGCATCTGGCCTACACCCAGAAGATTTCATTACCTATGACCACTTTGAACAAAAGCTAGCCCAACTAACCCCAAACTTAAGTATTACAGACATATAAAATAAAACATTTAGTTAAACAATAAAAGTATAGGAGATAGAAATTTTAATTGGAGCGATAGAGACAGTACCGTAAGGGAATGATGAAAGACATCTTAACAGTACTAAACAGCAAAGATTACCCCTTTTACCTTTTGCATAATGAACTAGCCAGAAACGACTTAACAAAGAGAACTTAAGCTAAGCTCCCCGAAACCAGACGAGCTACCCATAAACAATCTAAAAGGATCAACTCATCTATGTAGCAAAATAGTGAGAAGATTTGTGGGTAGAGGTGAAAAGCCTAACGAGCCTGGTGATAGCTGGTTACCCACAAACAGAATTTTAGTTCAACTTTAAATTTACCTAAAAAAAATAAAATTTTAATGTAAATTTAAAATATAGTCTAAGAAGGTACAGCTTCTTAGAGTCAGGATACAACCTTTATTAGAGAGTATATACTAACACCACCATAGTTGGCTTAAAAGCAGCCACCAATTGAGAAAGCGTTCCAGCTCAACAAACAATATAACTTAATCCCAACCATATCACATCAACTCCTAATTATGCCTCCTGGGTCATTCTATTTAAATATAGAAGCAACAATGCTAGTATGAGTAACAAGAACCATTTTCTCCCCGCATAAGCTTATATCAAGAACGGATAAACCACTGATAGTTAACAATCTGATAATATTAACCCAAAAATGAAATACTTATCTACCCTATTGTTAACCCAACACAGGTATGCATTCAAGGAAAGATTAAAAGGAGTAAAAGGAACTCGGCAAACACAAACCCCGCCTGTTTACCAAAAACATCACCTCCAGCATTTCTAGTATTGGAGGCACTGCCTGCCCAGTGACACTTGTTTAACGGCCGCGGTATCCTGACCGTGCAAAGGTAGCATAATCATTTGTTCTTTAAATAAGGACTTGTATGAATGGCCACACGAGGGTTTAACTGTCTCTTACTCCCAATCAGTGAAATTGACCTTCCCGTGAAGAGGCGGGAATACCACAATAAGACGAGAAGACCCTATGGAGCTTTAATTAACTAACCCAAACTTATGGATACTAGGTACCTACAAGGCATAGCATAACACCATTACTGTGGGTTAGCAATTTAGGTTGGGGTGACCTCGGAATATAAAAAAACTCCCGAGTGATTAAAATTTAGACCCACAAGTCAAAATATAACATCACTTATTGATCCAATAATTTTTGATCAACGGAACAAGTTACCCTAGGGATAACAGCGCAATCCTATTCAAGAGTCCATATCGACAATAGGGTTTACGACCTCGATGTTGGATCAGGACATCCTAATGGTGCAGCAGCTATTAAGGGTTCGTTTGTTCAACGATTAAAGTCCTACGTGATCTGAGTTCAGACCGGAGTAATCCAGGTCGGTTTCTATCTATTATATGACCTCCCCCAGTACGAAAGGACAAGGGATGTAAGGCCTACCTCACAAAGGCGCCTTAAAACTAATAGATGAAATCAACTCAATCTAACCAGTTTACCTCCTCATAAGCCCGAGAAAAAGGGCTTTGTTAGGGTGGCAGAGCCCGGTAACTGCGTAAAACTTAAACCTTTATTACCAGAGGTTCAACTCCTCTCCCTAACAAAATGTTCTTTATCAACATTATTTCTCTTATTATCCCAATCCTTCTTGCCGTAGCCTTCCTCACCCTCATTGAACGAAAAGTCTTAGGCTACATACAACTTCGAAAAGGACCTAACATCGTAGGCCCCTACGGCCTCCTTCAACCAATCGCAGACGCAGTAAAACTCTTCACAAAAGAACCTCTACGACCACTTACATCCTCCATATCAATATTTATTCTAGCCCCCATTCTAGCTCTATCACTGGCCCTAACCATGTGAATTCCCCTCCCAATACCCTACCCGCTCATTAATATAAACCTGGGAGTCCTATTCATACTAGCAATATCAAGCCTCGCCGTATACTCCATCCTCTGATCAGGATGAGCCTCAAACTCCAAATACGCCCTAATCGGAGCCCTTCGAGCAGTAGCTCAAACAATCTCATATGAAGTAACACTAGCAATTATTCTTCTATCAGTCCTCCTAATAAACGGGTCATTCACACTATCCACGCTAATTATCACCCAAGAACATATATGATTAATCTTTCCAACCTGACCCCTAGCTATGATATGGTTCATTTCTACTCTAGCAGAAACTAACCGAGCCCCTTTCGACCTAACTGAAGGGGAGTCCGAACTAGTTTCTGGGTTTAACGTAGAATATGCAGCAGGTCCTTTTGCCCTATTTTTTCTGGCAGAGTACGCAAATATTATCATAATAAACATCCTCACAACAATTCTATTCTTCGGTGCATTCCACAACCCATTCATGCCAGAGCTCTACTCTATTAACTTCACTATAAAAACCCTCTTACTAACTATCTGCTTCCTATGAATCCGAGCATCATACCCTCGGTTCCGCTATGATCAATTAATACACTTATTGTGAAAAAATTTTCTACCCCTAACTTTAGCCCTATGCATATGACACGTCGCCTTACCTATCATTACCGCGAGTATCCCACCCCAAACATAAGAAATATGTCTGATAAAAGAGTTACTTTGATAGAGTAAATAATAGAGGTTTAAATCCTCTTATTTCTAGAATAATAGGCTTCGAACCTAATCTTAAGAATTCAAAGATCTTCGTGCTACCAAACTTACACTATATTCTAYAGTAAGGTCAGCTAAATTAAGCTATCGGGCCCATACCCCGAAAATGTTGGTTTATACCCTTCCCGTACTAATAAAACCCCCTATTCTCATTATCATTATAACAACTATCATGACAGGTACCATAGTCGTCATATTAAGCTCGCACTGATTACTGATCTGAATTGGGTTCGAAATAAACATGCTAGCCATTATCCCTATTCTCATAAAAAAGTACAATCCACGAGCCATAGAGGCCTCTACAAAATATTTTCTTACACAAGCTACTGCCTCAATATTACTAATAATAGGAGTCACTATTAATCTCCTATACTCCGGCCAATGGGTAGTCTCAAAAATCTCAAACCCCATCGCATCCATCATAGTAACCACTGCCCTAACAATAAAACTAGGTCTATCCCCATTCCACTTCTGAGTCCCCGAAGTAACACAAGGAATTACACTTATATCAGGAATAATCCTACTAACGTGACAAAAAATCGCACCTATATCCATCCTGTATCAAATCTCTCCATCAATTAACACCAACCTTCTTATACTAATAGCCCTTGCATCCATTCTAGTAGGAGGCTGAGGCGGACTAAATCAGACTCAACTACGAAAAATCATAGCATACTCCTCCATCGCCCACATAGGCTGGATAGCCGCTATCATTACTTACAACCCCACAATAATAATTCTAAACTTAACTTTATATATTCTAATAACACTATCCACCTTCATACTATTTATATTAAATTCATCCACCACAACCTTATCTTTATCCCACACATGAAATAAGTTTCCCCTAATCACCTCCATAATCTTAATCTTAATACTATCCCTGGGAGGACTACCCCCATTATCTGGCTTCATCCCTAAATGAATAATTATTCAAGAATTAACAAAAAATAACATAATTATTACTCCAACACTAATGGCCATCACCGCTCTACTTAACTTATACTTCTACCTGCGACTCACATACAGCACCGCACTTACCATATTTCCATCCACAAATAACATAAAAATAAAATGACAGTTCGAATACATAAAAAAGGCAACCCTACTACCTCCCTTAGTTATTACCTCAACTATATTACTCCCACTAACACCCATGTTATCAATCTTGGACTAGGAGTTTAGGTTAGACCAGACCAAGAGCCTTCAAAGCTCTAAGCAAGTGCTAAACACTTAACCCCTGACTAAGCCACCCCTAAGGACTGCAAGAATCTATCTTACATCAATTGAATGCAAATCAAACACTTTAATTAAGCTAAGCCCTCCCTAGATTGGTGAGCTTCTATCTCACGAAATTTTAGTTAACAGCTAAATACCCTAGTAACTGGCTTCAATCTACCTTCTCCCGCCGCGTAGGAAAAAAAGGCGGGAGAAGCCCCGGCGGCGTCTAGGCTGCTTCTTTGAATTTGCAATTCAATATGAAAATTCACCACGGAGCTTGATAAAAAGAGGACTTAAACCTCTATCTTTAGATTTACAGTCTAATGCTTTTATCAGCCATTTTACCTATGTTCATTAACCGATGATTGTTCTCTACTAATCACAAAGATATTGGTACTTTATACCTACTATTTGGGGCATGAGCTGGCATAGTAGGCACTGCCTTGAGCCTCCTTATCCGAGCCGAACTAGGTCAACCCGGTACTTTACTAGGCGACGATCAAATTTATAATGTCGTCGTAACCGCCCATGCTTTCGTAATAATCTTCTTCATGGTCATACCCATTATAATTGGGGGCTTTGGAAACTGACTAGTGCCATTAATAATTGGTGCTCCGGACATGGCATTCCCTCGAATAAATAACATGAGCTTCTGACTTCTTCCTCCATCTTTTCTTCTACTATTAGCATCTTCTATGGTAGAAGCAGGTGCAGGAACGGGATGAACCGTATATCCCCCACTAGCTGGCAATCTGGCCCATGCAGGAGCATCCGTTGATCTTACAATTTTCTCCTTACATTTAGCCGGAGTCTCTTCTATTTTAGGGGCAATTAATTTCATCACTACTATTATCAACATAAAACCCCCTGCAATATCCCAGTATCAAACTCCCCTATTTGTATGATCAGTACTAATTACAGCAGTTCTACTCCTACTATCCCTGCCTGTACTGGCTGCTGGGATTACAATACTTTTAACAGACCGGAATCTTAATACAACATTTTTCGATCCCGCTGGAGGAGGAGACCCTATCCTGTATCAACACCTATTCTGATTCTTCGGGCATCCTGAAGTTTACATTCTTATCCTGCCCGGATTCGGAATAATTTCTCACATTGTCACTTACTACTCAGGGAAAAAAGAGCCTTTCGGCTATATAGGAATAGTGTGGGCGATAATATCTATTGGGTTTTTAGGCTTTATCGTATGAGCTCACCATATGTTTACCGTGGGAATAGACGTAGACACACGAGCATACTTCACATCCGCCACTATAATTATTGCTATTCCAACAGGGGTAAAAGTATTTAGTTGACTAGCAACACTTCACGGAGGCAATATTAAATGATCTCCAGCTATACTATGGGCTTTAGGGTTTATTTTCTTATTTACAGTCGGCGGGTTAACAGGAATTGTCCTAGCTAATTCGTCCTTAGACATCGTCCTTCATGACACATATTATGTTGTAGCTCATTTCCACTATGTGCTTTCAATGGGAGCAGTTTTTGCCATTATGGGGGGATTTGCCCACTGATTCCCTTTATTCTCAGGTTATACTCTTAACGATACTTGAGCAAAAATTCACTTTACAATTATGTTTGTGGGAGTAAATATAACTTTCTTCCCTCAACATTTCCTAGGTTTATCCGGAATACCTCGTCGGTACTCTGACTATCCAGACGCATACACCACCTGAAACACCGTCTCCTCTATAGGATCGTTTATCTCGCTTACAGCAGTGATGCTTATAATTTTTATAATCTGAGAAGCCTTTGCATCCAAACGAGAAGTTGCTATAGTAGAACTTACTACAACTAACATTGAGTGACTACATGGATGTCCCCCTCCATATCACACATTCGAAGAACCTACATATGTAATCCAAAAATAAGAAAGGAAGGAATCGAACCCCCTAAAATTGGTTTCAAGCCAATGCCATAACCATTATGTCTTTCTCAATCAGGAGGTATTAGTAAAACATTACATGACTTTGTCAAAGTTAAATTATAGGTGAAACCCCTATATATCTCTATGGCGTACCCATTTCAACTCGGATTACAGGACGCAACCTCCCCTATTATAGAGGAGCTACTTCATTTTCATGACCATACATTAATAATTGTATTCTTAATCAGTTCTTTAATTCTCTACATCATTTCACTAATATTGACTACAAAATTAACTCATACAAGCACAATAGACGCACAAGAAGTAGAAACAGTATGGACTATCCTACCCGCCATTATCCTAATCCTAATCGCTCTACCTTCCCTCCGAATCCTTTATATAATAGACGAAATTAATAACCCCTCTTTAACCGTGAAAACGATAGGCCACCAATGATACTGAAGCTATGAATATACTGATTATGAAGACCTAAACTTTGACTCCTACATAATCCCAACACAAGAATTAAAGCCAGGAGAACTCCGACTATTAGAAGTAGACAACCGAGTTGTCCTCCCAATAGAAATAACCATTCGAATACTTATCTCTTCAGAAGACGTTCTGCATTCGTGAGCTGTTCCATCAATAGGTCTAAAAACTGACGCCATTCCAGGACGACTAAACCAAACCACCCTTATAGCTACACGACCAGGACTGTATTATGGCCAGTGTTCTGAAATCTGCGGATCTAACCATAGCTTTATGCCCATCGTTCTTGAAATAGTCCCCCTATCTTACTTTGAAACCTGATCTGCCTTAATAGTATAACCCAGACTAGACTTACTCATTAAGAAGCTATAAAGCATTAACCTTTTAAGTTAAAGACTGAGAGTTTTAACCTCTCCTTAATGAAATGCCACAGCTAGATACATCCACCTGATTTGTTATAATCTTTTCAATATTTCTCACTCTCTTTATTCTATTTCAACTAAAAATTTCAAATCATCACTACCCAGAAAACCCAATAACCAAATCTACTAAAATTACTGGTCAACATAACCCTTGAGAAAACAAATGAACGAAAATTTATTCGCCTCTTTCGCTGCCCCCTCAATAATAGGCCTCCCTATTGTAGTACTGATCGTCATATTCCCTTCCATTTTATTTCCAGCACCCAATCGCCTAATCAATAATCGGTTAATCTCCATTCAACAATGACTGATTCAATTAACATCAAAACAAATACTAGCAATTCATAACCAAAAGGGACAAACCTGAGCTCTCATACTTATATCACTAATTCTATTCATTGGCTCAACTAATCTACTTGGACTACTACCCCACTCATTTACGCCCACGACACAACTCTCTATAAACCTCGGAATAGCAATCCCCCTATGAGCAGGGACAGTAATCACCGGCTTCCGCTATAAGACCAAAGCGTCCTTGGCACACTTTCTACCCCAAGGCACCCCTCTTCCCCTAATTCCAATACTAGTAATCATCGAAACTATTAGTCTATTCATTCAACCCCTAGCTCTAGCCGTCCGATTAACCGCCAATATTACTGCAGGGCACCTCCTAATCCACTTGATTGGAGGGGCTACCTTAGCTCTTATTAATATTAGCGCGGCCACAGCTTTTATCACTTTTACCATTTTAATCCTACTTACGATTCTAGAATTTGCTGTTGCCTTAATTCAAGCCTATGTTTTTACCTTACTAGTAAGTCTATACTTACATGACAACACCTAATGACCCACCAAACTCACGCTTACCATATAGTCAACCCAAGCCCATGACCGCTGACAGGAGCCCTTTCTGCCCTCCTTATAACATCGGGTCTTATCATATGATTTCACTATAACTCAATATCCCTACTTACATTAGGATTCACAACCAACCTGTTAACCATATACCAGTGATGACGAGATGTAATCCGAGAAGGCACATTCCAAGGACATCATACCCCTATTGTACAAAAAGGGTTACGGTACGGAATAGTTCTTTTTATTGTATCAGAAGTATTTTTCTTCGCAGGCTTCTTTTGAGCCTTTTACCATTCCAGCCTAGCCCCTACTCCTGAACTTGGGGGTTGCTGGCCTCCCACCGGCATTATCCCTCTTAACCCATTAGAAGTCCCTCTACTCAACACCTCAGTCCTCCTAGCCTCCGGAGTATCTATTACTTGAGCCCATCACAGTTTAATAGAAGGCAATCGCAAACACATACTTCAAGCCCTATTCATTACAATCTCCTTAGGCGTATATTTTACACTATTACAAGCCTCCGAATATTATGAAACATCTTTTACAATCTCCGATGGGGTATACGGATCTACCTTTTTTATAGCCACTGGATTCCACGGATTGCACGTAATTATTGGCTCTACATTCCTTATCGTATGCTTCCTCCGACAACTATACTACCACTTCACATCAAACCACCACTTCGGATTTGAAGCCGCTGCATGGTACTGACACTTTGTTGATGTAGTCTGACTATTCTTATATGTATCTATTTATTGATGAGGATCCTATTTCTTTAGTATAACTAGTACAATTGACTTCCAATCAGTTAGCTCCAGATCAACCTGGAAAGAAGTAATAAACGTAATACTAACCCTGATAACTAATGTAACCCTAGCATCCTTACTTGTACTAATCGCATTCTGACTCCCCCAACTTAATATCTACACAGATAAGGCAAGCCCCTACGAATGTGGTTTTGACCCCATGGGATCTGCTCGCCTACCTTTCTCTATAAAATTTTTCCTAGTTGCCATCACATTCCTGCTTTTCGACCTAGAAATTGCACTCCTACTCCCACTTCCCTGAGCGTCACAAACCAACAAGCTAACAACAATACTTATCATAGCACTCCTACTAATCTCCCTCCTGGCTGCAAGCTTAGCGTATGAATGGACCGAAAAGGGGCTAGAATGAACCGAATATGATAATTAGTTTAAGCCAAAACAAATGATTTCGACTCATTAGACTATGATTTATCTCATAATTATCATATGTCCATAGTATATATTAATATCTTTCTGGCATTTATTCTTTCTCTAATAGGTATACTTGTCTACCGATCGCACCTAATATCATCGCTACTATGCTTAGAGGGCATAATATTATCACTATTTGTAATAATATCTGTAACTATTCTCAGCAATCACCTTACATTAGCCAGCATGATACCAATCGTACTACTAGTATTTGCTGCCTGCGAAGCAGCATTAGGACTATCTCTACTAGTTATAGTATCTAACACCTACGGGACTGATTACGTACAAAACCTAAACCTTTTACAATGCTAAAAATTATCATCCCTACTATTATACTAATCCCTCTTACATGGATATCAAAGCCTAGCATAATTTGAATTAACACGACAACATATGGTTTACTAATCAGCTTAATCAGTTTATTCTACCTAAATCAACCAAATGATAATACATTGAACTCCTCATTAATATTTTTCTCTGATTCCCTATCAGCACCGCTATTAGCACTTACAACATGACTTCTACCCCTTATACTTATAGCGAGCCAACACCATTTATCAAAAGAACCTTTAACTCGAAAAAAACTATATATTTCAATACTAATTCTTCTCCAATTGTTCCTGATTATAACTTTCACCGCCTCTGAACTTATCTTCTTTTATATTCTATTTGAAGCAACACTAATCCCAACCCTGATCATTATTACCCGATGAGGGAATCAAACTGAACGACTAAACGCAGGGCTCTACTTCTTATTCTATACTTTAATAGGATCCCTCCCACTCCTAGTAGCTCTCCTTTACATCCACAATTTCATGGGCTCCCTAAATTTTCTCATAATTCAATACTGAGTTCAACCTCTGCCAAACTCCTGATCTAGTATTTTCTTATGATTGGCATGCATGATAGCATTCATAGTAAAGATACCCCTATACGGCCTCCACTTGTGACTACCAAAAGCACACGTAGAGGCCCCTATTGCCGGCTCCATGGTACTTGCCGCTGTACTCCTAAAGTTAGGAGGCTATGGCATGATACGAATTACAACTCTACTAAACCCCCTGACCAACTTCATGGCGTACCCCTTCATAATATTATCTCTATGAGGCATAATCATAACAAGCTCTATCTGTCTCCGTCAAACAGATCTAAAATCCCTAATCGCATACTCCTCAGTTAGTCATATGGCACTGGTTATCGTAGCGGTTCTTATTCAAACACCATGAAGTTATATAGGTGCAACAGCTCTAATAATTGCCCATGGTTTAACATCCTCGATATTATTTTGCTTAGCCAACTCTAATTACGAGCGAATCCATAGCCGTACTATAATTCTCGCACGAGGACTTCAAACCCTCCTTCCCCTAATAGCAGCCTGATGACTATTAGCAAGTCTCACAAACCTGGCTCTCCCCCCAACAATTAATCTTATCGGAGAACTATTTGTAGTGATATCCTCATTCTCATGATCCAACATTACTATTATTCTAATAGGAATTAACATTACCATCACTGCCCTATACTCACTTTACATACTAATCACCACACAACGTGGTAAATATTCCCACCACATTAAAAATATTAAACCATCATTCACACGAGAAAATGCCCTAATAACCTTGCATCTACTGCCTCTACTCCTCCTATCCCTTAACCCTAAAATTATTCTCGGTCCCATCTACTGTAAGCATAGTTTAACAAAAACATTAGATTGTGAATCTAATAATAAAAGCTCAGACCTTTTTGCTTACCGAAAAAGTACTGCAAGAACTGCTAATTCATGCTCCCATGCATAAGAACATGGCTTTTTCAGCTTTTATAGGATAGAAGTGATCCATTGGTCTTAGGAACCAAAAAATTGGTGCAACTCCAAATAAAAGTAATAAATATATTTACTTCATGCATAATCACAGCCCTAGTCATTCTTACTTTACCCATCATTATAACCTCCACTAAACTTTACAAAAATAAGCTATACCCACACTATGTAAAAACCGCCACTTCTTACGCATTCATAATTAGCATAATCCCCACAATAATATTCATCTACTCAGGACAGGAAACAATTGTTTCAAACTGACATTGAATAACAATCCAGACTATAAAACTATCCATGAGCTTCAAATTAGACTACTTCTCAATAATCTTTATGCCTGTAGCCCTTTTTGTCACATGATCTATCATAGAGTTCTCTATATGATATATACACTCCGATCCTTATATTAACCGATTTTTCAAGTACCTTCTCTTATTCCTCATTACTATAATAGTCTTAGTTACCGCAAACAACATATTCCAACTATTCATTGGCTGAGAAGGAGTTGGCATTATATCATTTTTACTTATCGGATGGTGGTACGGCCGAACCGATGCAAATACAGCCGCCCTACAGGCCATCCTCTATAACCGTATTGGAGACGTAGGCTTCATTATAACCATAGCATGATTTCTATTGAACTTAAACACATGAGATCTTCAACAAATCTTCATTACGACAAAGGATAATCTTAATCTACCACTACTTGGCCTACTACTAGCAACTACCGGTAAATCTGCCCAATTCGGCCTACATCCCTGACTCCCCTCAGCCATAGAAGGCCCCACCCCTGTATCAGCCCTACTTCACTCAAGCACAATAGTTGTAGCAGGAGTATTTCTCCTTATCCGCTTTCACCCACTAATAGAGCATAACCAAACTATTCAAACCCTCACTCTATGCTTAGGGGCCATTACTACACTATTTACCGCAATCTGCGCTCTCACACAGAACGATATCAAAAAAATTGTAGCGTTCTCTACCTCAAGTCAACTAGGCCTAATAATAGTAACAATTGGCATTAACCAGCCCTACCTAGCCTTCTTACACATCTGCACTCACGCATTTTTTAAAGCCATACTATTCATATGTTCAGGGTCAATTATCCACAACCTAAACGATGAACAAGACATTCGAAAAATAGGTGGCCTATTTAAAGTCCTTCCCTTCACCACAACTTCCCTGATTATCGGAAGCCTCGCATTAACAGGCATGCCTTTCCTTACAGGATTCTACTCCAAAGACCTGATCATCGAGTCCGCTAACACGTCGAATACCAACGCCTGAGCCCTCTTAATTACACTCGTTGCCACATCCCTAACCGCTGCCTACAGCACCCGAATCATATTCTTCGCTCTACTAGGCCAACCCCGCTTTTCCCCTGTAATCCTTATCAACGAGAACAATCCTCTCCTAATTAACTCTATCAAACGACTCCTTATCGGAAGTGTATTTGCAGGATACATTATCTCCCACAGCATCACACCCACTACCATCCCACAGATAACTATGCCTCATTATCTAAAAGTGATGGCCCTTGCAGTAACTATCTTGGGTTTCATCCTGGCACTAGAACTAAACCTTACCATACAAGGACTCAAATTTAACTATCCTTCTAATTACTTTAAATTCTCCAGCCTCCTTGGCTATTATCCAACCATTATGCACCGCCTCACACCTAAAACAAGTTTAACCATTACCCAGAAGTCAACATCTACACTCCTAGACTCCATCTGACTGGAAAACATCCTACCCAAATCAATCTCATACTTCCAAATAAAATCTTCTACCCTTATTTCAAACCAAAAAGGTCTCATCAAACTCTATTTCTTATCATTCATACTAACTATAACCCTCAGCCTACTAATCCTTAATTACCACGAGTAACTTCCATAATAACCAACACACCAATTAACAGCGACCAGCCTGTAACAACCACCAACCAAGTTCCATAACTGTATAAGGCCGCAATACCCATGGCCTCTTCACTAAAAAATCCAGAGTCGCCCGTATCATAAATCACTCAATCCCCTATCCCATTAAACTTTAATACTACCTCCACCTCATCATCTTTTAAAATATAGCAAGCGGTCAACAATTCAGACAACAGACCAGTAATAAAAGCAGCTAGAACAGCCTTATTTGAAACTCACACCTCAGGATATTGCTCAGTAGCCATAGCAGTTGTATAACCAAATACTACTAACATACCCCCCAAATAAATTAAAAACACTATTAACCCTAAAAAAGAGCCCCCAAAATTCAGAACAATCGCACAACCAATCCCGCCGCTAATAATTAGCACAAGCCCACCGTAGATGGGAGATGGTTTAGTGGCAAAACCCACAAAACTCATCACAAAAACGATACTTAAAATAAATACAATGTATGTTATCATTATTCCTACATGGAATTTAACCATGACTAATGACATGAAAAATCATCGTTGTATTTCAACTATAAGAACATTAATGACCAACATTCGAAAAACCCACCCACTAGCCAAGATTGTTAATAACTCATTCATTGACCTCCCAGCGCCATCTAACATCTCTGCTTGATGGAATTTCGGATCCTTATTAGGAGTATGCTTGATTCTACAGATTCTAACAGGTTTATTTTTAGCTATACACTATACATCGGACACAGCCACAGCTTTCTCATCAGTCACTCACATCTGTCGAGATGTTAACTACGGCTGAATTATCCGCTATATACATGCAAATGGCGCTTCCATGTTCTTTATCTGTCTATTCATACATGTGGGACGAGGCCTATATTACGGATCCTATGTATTCATAGATACATGAAACATTGGAATTGTACTACTATTCGCAACCATAGCCACAGCATTCATAGGTTATGTACTGCCATGAGGACAAATATCATTTTGAGGGGCAACCGTAATCACCAATCTTCTCTCCGCCATCCCCTATATCGGAACCGACTTAGTAGAATGAATCTGAGGCGGTTTCTCAGTGGACAAAGCAACCCTAACACGATTTTTTGCATTTCACTTTATCCTCCCATTTGTCATCGCAGCTCTAGCAGTAGTACACCTTCTATTTTTACACGAAACCGGATCCAACAACCCCTCAGGAATCACATCAGACTCAGACAAAATTCCATTTCACCCCTACTACACGATCAAAGATATTCTAGGAGCCTTACTCCTACTCCTAATCCTAATATCACTAGTTTTATTTTCACCAGACCTATTAGGAGACCCAGATAACTACACCCCTGCAAACCCCCTAAACACCCCTCCACATATCAAACCCGAGTGATATTTCCTATTCGCCTACGCTATCCTACGATCCATTCCCAATAAATTAGGAGGCGTACTCGCCCTGGTATTCTCCATCCTAATTTTGGCATTCATTCCATTCCTTCACACATCCAAGCAACGCAGCATAATATTCCGGCCCCTTAGCCAATGCCTGTTCTGACTTTTAGTCACTGACCTTCTCACTTTAACATGAATCGGAGGACAACCAGTTGAACACCCTTTCATCATTATCGGACAAGTCGCCTCAGTTCTATATTTCACCATCTTATTGATCCTAATACCAATAATTAGCATTATCGAAAACAACCTTCTAAAATGAAGAGTCTTTGTAGTATAACCATTACCTTGGTCTTGTAAACCAAAAATGGAGAGTAACCACCCTCCCTAAGACTCAAGGAAGAAGCTCTTGCTCCACCATCAGCACCCAAAGCTGAAATTCTTCTTAAACTATTCCCTGACACCCCCTCACATTCATATATTGAATCATCTCTACTGTGCTATGTCAGCATCTCCAAAAAATCCTTCTTTTTTCCCCCTCCCTATGTACATCGTGCATTAGTGGCTTGCCCCATGCATATAAGCATGTACATATTATTATACTCTTACATAGGACATGTCTACTTAATCTTACAACTCATTGATCTTCAACAGTAACCGAATGCATATCACCTAGTCCAGTAAGGGCTTAATCACCATGCCTCGAGAAACCATCAATCCTTGCCTGTAATGTCCCTCTTCTCGCTCCGGGCCCATATTAACGTGGGGGTTACTATCATGAAACTATACCTGGCATCTGGTTCTTACCTCAGGGCCATGGGTTTATTTACTCCAATCCTACTAATTCTTGCAAATGGGACATCTCGATGGACTAATGACTAATCAGCCCATGATCACACATAACTGTGGTGTCATGCATCTGGTATCTTTTTATTTTCGGGGGGGAATCTGCTATCACTCACCTACGACCGCAACGGCACTAACTCTAATCTGTCTTCTGCTTTCAGGGAATATGCCCGTCGCGGCCCTAATGCAGTCAGATAACTTGTAGCTGGACTTATTCATTATCATTTATCAACTCACGCATAAAATCAAGGTGCTATTCAGTCAATGGTTTCAGGACATATAGTTCTAGGAGGACGCACGTRCGTACACGTGCGTACACGTACGTACACGTGCGTACACGTACGTACA